TTTTGTTTCGGAGTTTATAAATTATATATACGTTTTATGGTTGAAGCATAACGACTTGCTTCAATTTGGACTCTATCCTCTCGTAGTATACGTATCAAACTTAAACTCTGTTGGATCCTTCCTGAAACAGAACCTAGAATTAGATTAGATCTTCATTATCTAAATGAAATCTGAACATACCATTAGGAAATGATTCAGAAATGAAACCTTCATGAATAAAATTTTTCTAGCATTCTAGATAAAACCCCTACAAGTATCAACTTGTGTAGGAGGAGTGATATCCACTACCCCGCCCCCTTTTCTTTTACAAATAGGAAATTCCGAATCCAATTCGTATATCATAAAGATTACCATATATAACACAAAATTTCTCCGCCAATTCCTTCTAGTCGAGCCTCCCGGTCTGTCATTATACCTCGAGAAGTAGAAAGAATTACAATCCCCATCCCGCCTAAAATTCTAGGAATTTTTTGATAGTTAGAATAGATTCGTAGGCCAGGTTTACTAATCCGTTTTAAATTTAAAATAGTTCTAGATGGTCCTTTCCTATTCCTTCTATGTCGTAGGGTTAAAACCAAAAAATATTTGTTGTTTTCCTGATGTTTTCTCACGTTTTCGATAAAACCTTCTCGTAAAAGTATTTTTACAATGTTTTCGGTGATCTTAGTAGATGCTATTCGAACCGTCCCTTTTCTATTCATGTCAGCATTTCGTATAGAGGTTATTATGTCAGCAATAGTGTCCCTACCCATGATAAACTAAAATGATTGTTGCCCCCTATTTTTGATATAATCAACATGCTTTTATTTCAAAATATTATTTATTTATATTTATTTATTATAAATATAATATATTATAAATATAATAAATTATTTATTTAATATAAATATATATAATATTAAATATTAATGATATTTTTCATTTCAAAATGATTTATTATGTTAATAAAGGTATATGCGTGAGATACAATCTAATCAATTAATTAATTTAATCTATTTCATTCAATATGTATAATATAACTATATTACGTATGATCTTATAATACCTCAGGTGCTAATGAAACTATTTTAGTGAAACTTAACTGTCTCAATTCTCGGGCAATCGCACCAAAAACGCGGGTTCCTTTTGGATTTCCTTCTTGATCAACGACAACTGCTGCATTGTTATCATATCCTATTATCATACCATTGTCACGTTTAAGTTCTTTACAAGTCCGTACAATTACAGCTCTGATCACTTCTGATCTTTCTAGAGGTGTGTTTGGTAATGCTTCCTTGATCACAGCAACAATAATGTCACCGATATGAGCATATCGACGATTACTAGCTCCGATAATTCGAATACACATTAATTTTCGAGCCCCGCTGTTATCCGCTACATTCAAATGGGTTTGAGGTTGAATCATATCATTTTTAATCTGTTCTTTCAATGCAAAGCAAAGAGTGAAGTAAAAAAAGAAATATTGTTTGTCCAAAAAAAAGAAACCTGCAATTGTTTTTTATCCCCAAGACTTTTGCTTTGATTCTACGTTCCTATCCCGAAATAATGAATTGAGTTCGTATAGGCATTTTGGAGGCTGCTATAGAAATAGCCTTTCTGGCTATATTTTCTGCTACTCCGCCCATTTCATAAAGTATTCTACCTGGTTTAACGACAGCTACCCAATATTCGGGAGATCCTTTACCCGACCCCATACGTGTTTCGGTAGGTCTTAACGTAACTGGTTTGTCTGGAAATATACGTACCCATATTTTTCCACCACGTCGCACATTTCGCGACATTGCTCGCCGCCCTGCTTCTATTTGTCTAGATGTGATCCAAGCCGGTTCAAGTGCCTGCAGAGCATATTTACCGAAAGAAATACGATTGCCTCGATAAGATATCCCTTTCATTCTTCCTCTATGTTGTTTACGAAATCTGGTTCTTTTGGGGTTATAGTTGATGGTTCTTTCTCAATTCCATCTCTACTCCAAAACCGGACATGAGAGTTTCTTCTCATCCGGCTCCTCGCGAATGAAAGGATTCAAGTTTAATCAAAATCTACTGAATCTTGGATTCTTTTTTGAGATTTCATCTAATCTATTAGAAATTTCTATATCTTGTTTGGATATCTACTTAAACATGTATTTTATTTCTAGATTATTTTATTTATTTGAAAATAATATAGTTTTTTATCGATAATATATTATCTAATGTCGTTTTTTTATAACGAATCTTTATTTTTTTGCCCTTTCTCATATTATCATATCATATTGGATAGAACAAGATTGAGTAATCTAATAAAAAAAAAAAACCTTCGCGGGCGAATATTAACTCTTTCAATATCTATTTCAGTTGTAGGGTTAGCTCATAATTTCTCCGAATAAATGAATTGGTCCCCGGTTCGTTCCGCCATCCCACCCAATGAATTATTAGGATTCGTTTTTCAATAGAATCTTCTGTATTCATAGGTTCCGTCGTTCCCATCGCTTCTCAATTAATGATTAGGTTTGAATTCTAC